AAGAGTGGGATTAGAACAATCTTTCTAGTTACTTCGTTTTCTATTTCTATTTGAGAGAATCCTTAGGAAAAGTCTTTTGTTTCCACCGAGCTAAAAGCTAAAATAAAAAAGATGTCGATGTCTCTAGTAAACTAAAGTTATCGTTTAATAGCTGTTTTGCTTCAACCTATCCTTTTGAAGATTGAGTGAAGATTTAGTTACGATTAGAAATACACTTTTCTATCTTTCTCCATGGATCCTTTATTTAATACTTATTGAATTGGAAGGATTCATCCAATTCAAAATTAATTATGTTTCGAAATTGCATAATCCAATTTTTCAATTTAGAATTGACCCTTGGATACAAATGACGAGAATTATATTCTTCCTCAAATCTTTCATTGCGAGGTAAAGGATTTAATCCTTTTAAAAGAAATAAAGTTTTGATCGGAATTAGGAATAAAACCGAAGGACCCCTTAACTATCAAGGGGAGTAATTGAACGAATCACACTTTTACCACTAAACTATACCCGCTACAATCTGATTATTGTATATAATCAGATCTTTATCGAACAAGGGAATTGGGCAGAATCAAAATAGGATCAAATTAGAGCATTTTGTCAGAGGACTTGATAAACTTAAAAATAGGAAAAAGATACTAACTCAATACCAAGTTCTTTCTTTTTTATTTGAGATATCTCTTTCTATACCCTTCCTTCTTTATCTTTTTTTTATCTTTTTTTTTCTTTATACTTAATTATATTATAATTCTTTCTATTTCATTTTTGGAATTTAATAATGTATATTATACCATTTACATAAATTAAATAAAAAAAAAAGTAAAATTAATAAAATTAAAGTAAATAGAAATATATAAATAAAAATAGAAAAAAAAAAAAAAGAAATTAAATAAAATTAACTGATAAAAGTTCTATCTATCCATATTCTCTAGAATATATCTAGATTCTCTATAATATATATTAACTTTATATATTCCTATATTACTATATAATACTTACATATATAATTCGAGTATTAATTATATAATATCTATATATAACCTATATAATCTATATAAAAAAATAGGGATTTGTTCAAGTATTAGTTTTTCCGTGCTGTAACATATTAATTATCTTTTTTTTTTTCCATTAGGAGAGATGGCTGAGTGGACGAAAGCGTCGGATTGCTAATCCGTTGTACGAGTTATTCGTACCGAGGGTTCGAATCCCTCTCTTTCCGTTTTGCTTTTTGACAGTAAAATACATCAAATCCTAATACTATTTATAAAAATAGAAAAATAAAGCAAGGAAGCCTTTTTTTTTGTTCTTATTCTTCGCGTCCAGGATTACGTCCTGGATCATTAGATAGGAATCCGAAGATGAAGAGAGAAACAAAGAATATCACTACGGTGTAAACAAAGAGTTTAAGAGTAAGCATTACACAATCTCCAAGATCTTAAAAAATAAAAGAGAATAGGTTTTCTGTTTTTATACGACATAGTTTGGACACCAAGAAATGAAAATTAAAAAATGAAAATGAAGCGATTTCTAGTATTTATAGAAATGGACTAGAATCTTTAGAAATAGAAAAGCGTTTTTAAAAATGGATTTGTAATAAGAGTTGAGTCCTTCATTACCATTACAAAAAATTTTTTCATACCAACAATTCGATATTGTGATGAACTCTAAGTAGGGTTTTTCGGTGAAAAAAGGGCCAGAATAAAGAAATAGGGGCGATCCAAATTTATTACGGCTATCCAAGTTTGAATTGAGGGTTCGTTTATATTGTAAGACTTATTTATTTGATTTGATCTTTTCAATTGTTAGACTTTGTCTAGGCAAGTATTAAGGATCTTATCGAAAACTTACAGCAGCTTGCCAAACAAAGGCTAAGAGCAAAAAGAGAAGAGGTATTACTGGCATAACGTCCACGATTGGATTTAAAAAAGCATAAGCCTCGGGTAATTTCGCGAATAAAAAACAATTCGAAAAAAGGGCAGAATTAAAACAGATACAGATTAAATTAAAGATATTAATCATAACAAAATTTTGGTCTTGGAGATAATTTTGATTGAATTATTAAGATGTTTTTGATGTAAGGAAAAGAAAAAATGACGAAAGGAAAATAAGGCAGATTAAAATAAACCTCTTGTGATTTGAACGCACCCAATCAAAAAATCTTCAATTCTTACACCTTCAATTCTTACAAGGGAATAGAAGAAATCATAATTTCATACAATATCTTAATTGAATTATATGTAATGATCAATAAATTCGGTTTCAGTCTATCTCCACATGTGTGAAAATCCCGGCAATAATCAAATGGATTCTTTATATCTTTGGTTGGAACAAACTGGACTTGACAAACAAGGAATACCCATATTATTCTTTTTTTTAGTAGTTTCAAATAGACAGAATGGGGCGTGGCCGAGCGGTAAGGCAACGGGTTTTGGTCCCGGTGATCAAAGGTTCGAATCCTTTCGTCCCAGCCGAAGATATTTTTTTATATCTGAATAAAGATGTCATAATTCAAATTGCCCTTTAACCTGCTAAATCTTATTTTATAAGAGTCAAATATGGGCGAGACTTTGAATTCTTTTTTTTTTTTTAATGATTTCGATAAGAATCACTTTTTTTTTCACAAATTGACTCAAGTTCAAATAACATGTAATACGCAAATGGAACGGAATCCATCTCTGTTATGATTCAGGTAAGTTTGAATTTGCAATCATACATTCTAAATCGAAATGGGAAAGTAGCTTCTATGTGCTCTTATCTCTTAAATAAGATAGCCCAATTCCAATTATTCTTTTTTGATTTATGAATTCTCTGACCAAAAGGTGACCCTGGTACTAGTTGAATTCAATCAAGGGAAAGACGGGTTTAGATTAAAAAAAAAAAAGAATCTTTTTTTATCATTACAGCATTCATATAAAGTGAGGGTGCAATGCAACTAGATAGAAGTTAATCTTTATTAATTTATAATGGAATATTTTCATTTTAATATTTGTATCTGTCCATTCCAAATCTCATTAACAAAACAAAATTACATATGTAAATATGTAAAGATGCTTTTTCTTTGAATTTTAGGGTTTTGGCGTTTGTCTCTAATCTAAAATCGAATAAGGAATTGGAATTCTATTCAATTCAATCTTCTAAATAGAATAGAAAATAGGAAATTTTTCAATTCAATATATTTTTTTTAATGGTTAAATGACTGATTTAATGACTTATTATCAGTATTTTTTTTTCTATCTATAGCCATTTCTTTTTATTTAGATTTTGATTTAGATATATATATAGAATTCGATATCTTATATATATATCTAAATCCAATATTTTATTAATGTTCTATATCGTATATATGGTTTAATCTTATATGGTTTATATTAAAGCTATCTGTTATTTCTTAGTGTATTGGATATGTATTCTAGTTATATATTCCGCTTTTATTGGAAATTTTATTGGGAAAAAAGAAACAAATTAATAATAATACTACAAATTAAGATTAATGCTAAAATCAAAAAATCAATCTATATAATAATAGAATATTAATATATAAATAGACTAATAAATTACAAAATTAAATTAAAAAATATAAGTATAAAAGTATAAAAAAAATAGAAGCAATTAGATATTGTATTTAATAATAGAAGTAAATATAAGAAAAATTTAAGTAAAAATAAAATATAAAAATAGAAATATTCTAAAAAAAAGAAATATAACACAATATAAACCAAGTAGATAATATATATTGTCTACTTGGTTTATATTGATATTCTTTGATTTGCATTCATACACTAACTAAAATAGTTCTTTTTACTGATTACTGATACTCAAATTTTTCTTCCGATACTTACATATGTAAGGTAAGTCAAAAGTGTAGATTACTATGTACTGAACGAGTACCGAACGAACTAATGACTATTCATGATTCCATAATTGAATCAATTACAGACCGTAGAGGCATGGTATGGTAAAACTTCGTTTGAAACGATGTGGTAGAAAGCAACGTGCGACTTGAAGGACATGATCGGCTGTGGATGTAAAAACCCACCACTTTTTTATACGGAAATGAAAGTGCTCTTGGCTCGACATCCTTTATTTGATTTCCGTGTTTTTTGGGGAGTTGGAATGGGAAATAGTACAGGATGGAGCTCGAGGAGGAAGTTTTTTGTGATTTTTCAGGGGAAAGGATCTAGGGTTAGTTAATACAAATCAATAAGTTGGAACAGCTTCGTAAGTGTTTTTTTGATATCGAAATCGAAAGGATCCGATTTCAAATGAAAAAAAAAAAAAAGAAAGTTTTTTGAAATTTGTAAAACTCTTTTCGATCAAAAGTTTATCATGCGAAAATCGATCGTTCGTATGATTCTTTTTTGTGATTGATTTCTTTCTATCACTATAATCTATCAATGTAAATATCAATATAAATAAAAAGGGGCGTGTTGCTGCCATTTTTTTGAAATAAAAGATTGACGAAGTAATGTCTAAACCCAAGGATTCAAGGCAAAGAGAAAGGATCCTGGAACAAGGAAATACCGTTTTTAATTGTCTCAACAACTGGATCCGAATGAAGAATGAAAATGGATTTTAAACGAGACAAACGGGTTAAAGACCACTCAAGAAAAGAAAAGCCTAAGCATTTTTTTGAGCTATTTGAGAGTTATCCAACTTGAGTTATGAGAGTCGAAATGCTTTTTTGTTCTTTTTTGTTTTTAAAAACAAAAAAGAACAAAAACAGAAGGATTTAATGTCTAAGTGATTTGTTGGGTTTATGGATTTATTTAACATTCTGAGTCCATACATAGACAGAACTTCTAATCATTTTGTTTTCTCGAGCCGTATGAGGAGAAAACCTCATATACGTTTCTAGGGGGGGGTATTAGTCAATTACACCTATCCCAATGAGCCGTTTATCGAATCGTTGCAATTGATGTTCGATCCCGAAGAGAAGGAAGAGATTTTCGAAAAGTAGGTTTTTATGATCCGATAAATAACCAAACCTATTTAAATATTCCCGCGATTCTTGATTTCCTTGAAAAAGGTGCTCAACCTACAGGAACTGTTCATGATATTTCAAAGAAGGCAGGGGTTTTTACGTAACTTAGTCTTAATTAAACTGAAACAGAATTCAATTAATGAAATACAAAAAAGAAAGAGGGTGTGGATGATTTGTGTATAGCTTTATACAAATTTTTCTTTACTATATACTAGTTTTCTCCCCCTTCTTTCCTTTTTGTATTCTTTTTTTTTTTCTTTTTGCTTTTAAGTATTTATTTAATGTTAATAGAAATATAGAAGTTAATATAGAATACTGTGTTCTCATAATATTAAAGTAAAGAAAAAAAAAAAAATAGAAATAAAAGATCGAAAAAAGACTCTTTTTCGATCTTTTATCAACGTTTAGCTTCAATATTCACAATTATATTGACAACAGTGTATTGAACAAATATAATTGTGAATTCGATCGTAGATAATTTATCCCTGTTCCATAGGTTTGGTTTTTTACTTAACTTCATTCAAATGAGGGGTTCTTTCTTTGAATTTTGAATTTCTTGTATCACAAGTATCACAAGAAATTGTTTTTTGTGTGATACAAAAACCTTTTTCTTATTAAATAAAACAATCTGAATTTTTTTTTGATCTGATCTTACCATTTAATATTCAGAATCGGCTAGACATTTTTATAAAAAGAAATTCTTGCTAATTGAATGTTTTGATTTTATTGCGTCATGAAATTGAAATTTTGTATTCCGATTGTATCTACACATTCGAATTTTTTTGGGGTTGCTAACTCAATGGTAGAGTACTCGGCTTTTAAGTGCGACTAGCCTCTTTTACACATTTGTACGAAGAAAGGGATTCGTCCATACCATCGGTAGAGTTTGTAAGGCCACGACTGATCCTGAAAGGACTGTATGGAAAAAACAGCATGTCGTATTAACGGAGAATTCTAAGAATATATTTGAAGAATGTATATATATATTATGGATCGGTACAAAATCGTTTTTTGTGCGGAACAAAAAAATGAATTGAATTCAAAGTTGGGTCCAGTGAATAAATGGATAGAGCTCTATGACGCCAAATTATAGTTATAGGGAAACCAAAAGCAACGAGCTTCTGTTCTTAATTTGAATGATTACCCGATCTAATTTAATGTTAAAAAAAAATTAGCTCCTGGTACGGTAAAAGCTTTTCTCCTGAATGGATTATTGATTTTTTATGAGTCCTAACTATTAGTGATTCCCTATTCTGTATGGGTTAGACGTGAATGTGTAGAAGAAGCAGTATATTGATACGGAAAAGAGAGTTTTTTTCCAAAATCAAAAGAGCGATTGGGTTGAAAAAATAAAGGATTTCTAACCATTTTGTTAGCCTATACCGAACTCAATTAGGTGGCAAAAGAGAGGATAGAGAATCCGTTGATGAATTTATCTGTCCTGAGGTATCTATTCTTTTCTGACTAGAATACCCTGTTTTGACTGTATCGCACTATGTATCATTTTATAATCGAAAGGATCCCCTATCTTTGGTTCAAATCAAATTGGAAATGGAGGAACTTAAAGTCCATTTAGAACTCAATAGATCTAGACAACATAACTTCCTATACCCACTTCTTTTTCGGGAGTATCTTTATGCACTTTCTCATGATCATGGTTTTAATAGTAATAGATCACTTTTTTTGGAAAATGCGGGTTCTGACAATAAATTCAGTTTACTGATTGTAAAACGTTTGATTACTCGAATGTATCAACAAAATCTTTTGATTAGTTTTTCTAATGATTCTAATCAAAATCCCTTTTTTGGGCACAATAAGAATTTGTATTCTCAAATGATATCGGCTGGGTTTGCAATCATTGTGGAAATTCCATTTTCCCTACAATTCGTATCTTATTTACAAGGGAAAGAAGGAGTAAAATCTCATAATTTCCAATCAATTCATTCAATATTTCCTTTTTTAGAGGACAAATTCTCACATTTAAATTATGTGTTAGATGTACTAATACCTCATCCCATCCATCTGGAAATCCTGATTCAAGTCCTTCGCTACTGGGTAAAGGAGTCCTCCTCTTTGCATTTATTACGGTTCCTTCTCTACAAGTATTGTAATTTTAAGAGTCTTATTACTCCAAAGAAATCCCCTTTTTTTTTGAATCCAAGATTTTTCGTGTTCCTATATAATTCTTATGTATGTGAATACGAATCCATTTTCCTTTTTCTCCGTAACCAATCCTCTCATTTACGATCAACTGCTTCTGGAGTCTTTCTTGAACGAATCCATTTCTATCGAAAAATAGAGCATCTCGTAGAAGTTTTTGCTAATGATTTTGAGGCTAACCTATGTTTGTTCAAGGATCCTTTCATACATTTTGTTAGATATCAAAGAAAATCAATTCTTTCTTCCAAGGATACGCCTCTTCTGATGAATAAGTGGAAATTTTACTTTGTCGATTTATGGCAATATTATTTTTACATGTGGTCTCAATCAGGAAGGATACGGATTCGGATAAACCAATT